TAGAGTATATAACTTCGATCATAGGGATCAATTTCTAGTCGCGTAGCTTCATAATAATTCTGCAAAGCTTCCGCATAATTTCCTTCGGATTGAGCCAACATCCGTTACGGTCGTTCATTCTATTCAAAAAATCTCCGTTCCAAAACCGTACATGAGGTTTTCATCTCATACGGCTCCTCCCTTCTGTACATAGTACTAAGCGAAATAATCTATAGAATAAAAATAGAATTAGTCCCATCTCATTATGGACCGAAAGGGGCTGGTATTTTTCCAAGAAATCTCTAGCCAACCTTCCCGCAAGAGGTTTTTCTTAACACCAATGAATTCTATTAATGCTAGAGGAAAACGATAGCTCCAAGAATTTCTTTGTTCTCAACGCCTCCTATTTAGAGGAATTAGCCACTTCAACGATCTTTGATGGTTATAGGGGTATCCAAAGTACAAACCTGATGGCTGTTTGTTATCCCAACCATTCTTCCCAGCCCTGATACCGATCAGGAAAGGGCTAATTTCTAACAAAGTTTTTCTCTTGTTGATTCCTATTTCTAGGTGTAGTGCTTTTCTCCCCTATGCTGCCTATTGGTACTAGTAGAGTAGGATTGGCCTGTAATACAGAACCTATCCTGTAGGTGTAACCTTTCGCTCAATACTCAAATCTACAATTGAAGCATCTGAGGCCGCATCAATCGAGGATACACGACAGAAGGAATTGTTAGTTCACCTCACCTTCTCCAAGCGTGGGTTTCCTTTACTAATTTTGTTCTCTCTATGCGAACCCCCTCTCTTTCTCGTAAGACTGAGGTGTAGGTAGGGCTAAAAAAAAAAAGAGTCAAATCGCACCATCTCTATAATAAGTAAATGCCCTTTTTTCCCCTGAGGTTGTCGGAATTATTCGCAATAAAATATTGGCTACAATTGAGGAGGTCTTATCAATGAAATTTCCATTTATACGGGATCTAGGCATAATTCCCAACCCATTCTATATAGAATTGTTTTCATTCCTTCACAAAATACCATAAAAACAAACACATTCGATTCTTATAAATCGATCGATCCATATATATGCTATAAATGGATAAGAGAGGTATGGATTTTCCGCTCAGCTCAAATTGTGTCCTTTTCCTTCTGTTTGGACAAGAAGAGATATGAAATATTTGACTAAGATTGGATTTCATTCCACTTTTCTATTTCTCAACAATAACTTCTCTCATCAGCTATTTCGCGTTTTCAAAGTCATTAATTGTCTCATACCCTTTTTTAGATTCCGATTGTATGGCGTAGCGTACCTTATGCAAACAGAATTTTAGGGTTCCTTTATTTTATTATGGAATAAGAAGAATTCTTCCATTCTCTTTTTCTTTGGTTTGGGGAAAACCCAAACTAAAACTTTTCGAGGGAGCGGAATTCCTAGTAAAAAAATCCTGGATCCTTCCACTTAGATGAAAAGGAATTTTTCCAATAGAACCAAGGAACCCCCGAGCGGTTGTGGTTGTACCTGTACTGCAGGAATAGGAAAACTCGCTATTCACTCAGTTTATTTTCCATAATAAGATTATGTAGGAGAGATGGCCGAGCGGTTCAAGGCGTAGCATTGGAACTGCTATGTAGACTTTTGTTTACCGAGGGTTCGAATCCCTCTCTTTCCGTTTCTCTTAATTCATCAACGTTAACGATCACAATGTATCAAATCAAATAACAGTTTATTCCAGCAATAATACCTTTATTTAATAGAAATTCTCTATAGTAAATTACTGTGGTATGTAAAAGACACATAGAGGAAAGAACAAAAAAAAAAGGATCCTAGGGTTAATCCATTTCTGCTAGTTGAATGGAAAATACCAATTAAGGGCCTTAGGTCGATTTAGTTCGGGGAAAGGGGAAGAGGAAGAAAATTCTATGAACCTTTCCTTTTTTCATTAAGTTCAAGTCTTACGAGAGTAATATTCTACAACTAACAACTCATTTATTTTGAGACCGACCCACTTCCTATCTAGGATTTTTTTAACTAGTCCTTTATATTGCAATGTGTCAATCGTCAAATGCTTTGGCAATTTCCCCGGGTCGGATGAAGCAATAGAATTTTGAACCAGACATTTTGATCTTTGGTTATCCTTCGTAGTAATAATATCTCGGGGTTTGCAACGAAAACTTGGTATATCGACTATACGACGATTAACTAAAATATGTCTATGGTTAACTAATTGCCGGGCCTCAGGAATGGTTGAAGCCATACCCAATCGAAAAAGGATATTATCCAAACGCATTTCAAGTAATTGTAGTAAAACCTGACCTGTTGACCTTTTTGCTTTTCCAGCGATATGTACATATCTAAGTAATTGTCGTTCTGTCAGACCATAATGAAAACGCAATTTCTGTTTTTCTTGAAGACGAATACGATATTGCTCTTTTTTCCCAGAATGGAATTTCTTTTTCAGATTACTTCCGGATTTAGGTGTTTTTCTAGTGAGTCCTGGTAAAGCTCCCAGACGGCGTATTTTTTTAAAACGAGGTCCTCGATAACGGGACATGAAGACTCCTTTTTGATTTTATTGAAATTTCATTTTACACAATGAATTTCATTGTATTTACATTAAAGAATACAGCGAAATTAAAACTGAATTAAACTAAAGGATAAACAGAGTAAAATCTACTAAAGTACCACAAAAAATGGAATTTCATCAACATCTGGATTTTTTGTATATATATTATTTATTTTATTGTTTTGTATCTAGCAAAATTGTAAGGTAGAACCACAGAATAGATCCTGGATTCTCCATTTAATTCGGAGAAAAAGAGAGATTCTTGTTCATGGAACATCGATATAGAAAAAAGCCGACTATCGGATTTGAACCGATGACCCTCGCATTACAAATGCGATGCTCTAACCTCTGAGCTAAGTGGGCTTACATAACAGAAATAGTGTAACAAATAGAAATATGTATAGTATAGGAAATCTGTAAAATGTCAGATCTTAATTATTAATCTTAGCTATTAACTAGTTCGAAATTTAAAGTTCTACTTAGAAAAAAATACTAGAACTTCATAAAAATCAAGTTAGCTTGATATGCTTAACTAGAGGATATCCTTAAATAGGATTATAGAATTTATTGAACTTTCTTTTTATTTCTCTAATTCGCAAATTGATTTTTCTAATAGAATAAAATCTATTCCAATTTCTATATTGAATTTGATTTCAGATATTTTCAATTTGATATGGCTCGGACAAGTAATCTAATACATAGAAAAGAATAATATATATGAAAGATATAATAAAGAGAAAATGCGAATTTCTTGGCATTTTCATTCGATCATTATAGACATTTTTTGAGATATTTTGTTTTTTTTTTGTTATTTCTTAATAATTTAATGATTAATATTTCACTAAGGAGAACATAGAATCATAGCAAATTAAATTGCTAATTCTGATTAGAAAAAAAAAATGAATATCAAGCGTTAGAGTATGATTTTGAATACTCTAAAAAAGAAGGGTGGGGGAGAGAAAAACTTTGGGATATATTGATTCGGATTGAATTGCAAATACATCAACGATAGAATCAATTCAATTCTGAATTGCAACAAGCAGGGTCTCTCAAATAGAGACGAACTGCTAGACTACGTCGAGTAATGAATTCAACGATTCCAAAAAAAAAACTAAGAGATGGATGAAATTACACAAGGAATCTAGGTCTCAATCAAAGAAAAGGAAAATGGGGATATGGCGAAATCGGTAGACGCTACGGACTTGATTGTATTGAGCCTTGGTATGGAAACCTGCTAAGTGGTAACTTCCAAATTCAGAGAAACCCTGGAATTAAAAAAGGGCAATCCTGAGCCAAATCCGTGTTTTGAGAAAACAAGTGGTTCTCGAACTAGAATCCAAAGGAAAAGGATAGGTGCAGAGACTCAATGGAAGCTGTTCTAACGAATCGAGTTGATTACGTTGTGTTGGTAGTGGAACTCCCTCTAAATTAGAGAAAGTAAGGGGTTTATACATCTAATACACACATATGGATACTGACATAGCAAACGATTAATCACAGAACCCATATCATAATATAGGTTCTTTATTCTTTTTTAGAATGAAATTAGGAATGATTATGAAATAGAAAATTCAGAATTTTTTTAGAATTATTGTGAATCCATTCCAATCGAATATTGAGTAATCAAATCCTTCAATTCATAGTTTTCGAGATCTTTTAAAAAGTGGATTAATCGGACGAGGATAAAGAGAGAGTCCCATTCTACATGTCAATACTGACAACAATGAAATTTCTAGTAAAAGGAAAATCCGTCGACTTTATAAGTCGTGAGGGTTCAAGTCCCTCTATCCCCAAACCCTCTTTTATTCCCTAACTCTAACTATACTATAGTATTTATCCTCTTTTTTTCTTTTTATCAATCGGTTTAAGATTCATTAACTTTCTCATTCTACTCTTTCACAAAGGAGTGCGAAGAGAACTCAATGGATCTTATGCTATTCATTGAATAGATTTCTTTTTTATTATAGTATAGGCAAGGAACTTCGATTATTAACTCTATTTTTAAGTATTATTAAGTAAACCATGCACAATGCATAGGACTACCCCCCCCCCATTTCCAAATTTGGAATTTGGAATACTTTATTGATTTTTTAGTCCCTTTAATTGACATAGATACAAATACTCTACTAGGATGATGCACAAGAAAAGGTCAGGATAGCTCAGTTGGTAGAGCAGAGGACTGAAAATCCTCGTGTCACCAGTTCAAATCTGGTTCCTGGCACAGAAAAAAAAAAGGATCTACCGAATAGGTATTGATACAAATACCTCGAGATAGGTTGGAATACATATTCGTTAATAATATAGATAGAGTATGATTTATTCATCTAAGTAGATAAATCTCTAAATAGAGGCACTTCTTTTTCTTTTTAGAAAAGGGTAAAAATCTCAGGTTCTTTTCTTTGTGGTACAGAAGGAGGTGAGATTAGGTTCCCTTTTCTTCATTTTTGCATTTCTTAATTT